CTTCGATTCCTTGTTTCTTACTTGGTATTAGAGTTCGAATGAAAACCACGCGAGTGCAGATAATGCCTGAATTTTTTTATTTTGTGAGGATCAATCAAATAGGGTTTTCAAAATATTCTAAAAAAAACAATGATAAATAGATATGAATATGAATAGAGCAAGAAAAGAAGGAAATAAAAAAAGAAAAAAATAGTATAGAAAGGATATCCAAAATGATATAGAAATCACTATCCTACCCTTAGTTTTTATTTATTTCCTTAATTTAATTAATTGTATTTCGTTTGATTAGGGTAAAGTTCCTTAAAAACCTCTGCTTTTTTTAAAATATCCTGAACAGTTTCTGTAGGCTGAGCGCCTTTTTCAAGGAAATAGAGAATCGCGGGAACGTTTAAATAAGTTTGATTCTTGATCGGATCATAAAAACCCACTTTCCGAAGATCTCTTCCTTCTCTTCGGGATCGAACATCAATTGCAACGATTCGGTAGACGGCTCATCGGGATAGATGTAGATGAAAAAGAACCCCCCCTAGAACCGTATAGGAAGTTTTCTCCTCGTACGGCTCGAGAAAAAATGATTAGAAGTTTTGTCTATGGAGAAAATTATAATAATTATAATAAATAGAATAGAAAAGGAATTCGTAAAATAACTGAGTCTATAATAAAATTTAACTCATAGTCATTTTTTTAGCTTCCTGAAAAAAAAATCATTTGTACTCATAACTCAAGTTCAAGAATTCTCAAATATCTTATCAAATAAAAAAATATCTTAAAGAAATTAAGATATTTTTTTATTGAGTGGTCTTTAACCCCCCCTTTTTTTTGTCTCGTTTAAAATAGATTTTTATTCTTTATTCGGATCTGTGAGACAATTGAAGTGGTGTTTACTTGTTCTGGGATCCTTTATCTTTGTTTTAAATCATTGGGTTTAGACATTACTTCGGTGCTTCTTAATCCTTTCAAAATGGTAGCAACATACCCCTTTTGTGATTTCTTTCTATCAAAGAATCATATGGTTGATTCGTGCGCGATACACTGTGGATCGAAAAAGTTTTAACCCTTCCAACAAAAATTTTTTGAATTTAAATTTTGCTCGAATCGAATCCTTTCGATTTCTATATCGAAGATATACTTACGAAGTTGTTCCAATTTATTGATTGGCATTAACCCTAGATCGTTGCCCCTGAGAAATTAAGAAATACTTTCTACCCGAGCTCCATCCTGTACTATTTACATTACAACCCAATAAAAAAGAGGGATTCTAGTAGAATAGAACAAACGACGTCGAGCCAAGAGCACTTTCATTCCTATATAATATAAAATGGTGGATGTAAGAATAAGAATCCACGCCGGATCGTGTCCTTCAAGTCGCACGTTGCTTTCTACCACATCGTTTTAAACGAAGTTTTACCATAACATTCCTCCAGTATGGAATTGATTCAATTATGGAATCATGAATAGTCATTGGTTCGCTCGGTACATCGACACAGTCATTTATATTTTTTCTTATCTATCTACATAGATATCTATCTACATAGATAATAAAAATGTTTCTGAAGAAATATTAGCAAGACCCCGGCTTTAAATATCGATCTCAAAAAAAAATATCTAACAGAAATATCCAGAAATCTAAATCTAAATATAGAAATAACATAACTAACAGAAATCACAGGACTAAATAAATTCTATTTGACTCTGCCTCTTCAAGTGACTCAATAAGATAGACTGACCCATTTCCAACTTCCCAAGATTCAATCCATAAGGAATCATTACAAATCTTGCTACTTGAAAAATTTTTCTACTTCTGAAGCATTAATTTGAATCAAATTTTGCAGTAAAGACTCCATTTTATTAGCATATTTTATTTTATTAGCATAAGAAAGAAAAATATTTTCGAATGGAATTATCAATGATGTAAAGCAAATAAGCTAAATAGATCGAACAATAAAATAAAAAGAAATATTATTGTTAAATATTTCAATTTGAATATTTTAGGATGCTAATTATTTTTCACAAAAATAGAAAGACTATTGTGACTGAAATAGGATAACAATACATAACTATAAGCTAAGCACTTCCTCGTTTTATATGTATTTTCATATTTCATATTTTGTTTAGCCTGAAATTAAGTAATCTTTATGGAACTTTGATCTATGTCTTATCTTATCTTTATCTGAATCAGAAAAGGTTTCAGTTATCAATTACTTTTGCATTTGCATGTCAGTTGAATTCGATTTAGTTGAGTTTGTGAAAAACTTAGATATGCTTCCGAAAAGAATCATAAAAAAAAAAAAGAGGAATAATATTTTATTCTATCCAATATTAGACCTTTAAACAGAACCTTGTTGAACAAAAAAGAAGTATTCAGATACAACGGATACGCTCTGGGACGGAAGGATTCGAACCTCCGAATAGCGGGATCAAAACCCGTTGCCTTACCGCTTGGCTACGCCCCATTTTTACTTTTATTGTACACTAATACTATACTAATAAAGAATAATATTGGTATTAAGTGTTCGTCAATTCCAGCCCAAACTATCTATAGAAAAGATAGAATCTATTATAGATTCGTGCTAGGATTTTGACATGTGTATATCTAGAATTCAACTGAATTTATTGATCATTACATATAATTCAATTAAGATATTGTATGAAAGTATGATTTCTTCTATTCTCCTTTGAGAATTGGAGGATTTTTGATTGAACGGAAAAAGAAGGATTTTTTTGTCTACCCTGCTTTCTTTATTTTTCCTTATATCAATAACTCAATCAAAATGCAATTATCTCGACGAAAAAAATGTCTGTTATGCTTAATATCTTTAGTTTGATCTGTCTTAATTCTGCCCTTTATCCGAGTAGTCTTTTCTTCGCCAAATTGCCCGAAGCCTATGCTTTTTTGAATCCAATCGTAGATGTTATGCCAGTCATACCCCTGTTCTTTTTTCTTTTAGCCTTTGTTTGGCAAGCTGCTGTAAGTTTTCGATAAGATCTTTAATACTATCCTAGAAAATTCATTATTTATTCGATAAAAATGAAATTATAACAATTGATAATTGATAAGATCAAATAAGTCTGACAGTATGAACCTTCGATTCAAACATTGAAATTATCGGATAGCCGCGAGAAACCCGGCTCGCCCCATTTCCCGATTTTAATCCTTTTTATGGTGAAATACCTTATTAGCTTAGGGCCCCTTACAATAGCTAATTATGGGTATGAAAGTGATTTGTGGTAATTAAAGACTCTTATTATATTACAAATTGAAATGAAATTTCATTTCAACTTCATTTGAATTTCTGAACATTCTTTTCTATTTCTAGAATTGATTTCTTGGTGTCAAAATAGGATATGTGATATAAAAATGGAGGATCTATTATCTTTTCTCGTTTTTCTTTTTCAAAAAATGATCTTGGAGGTTGTGTAATGCTTACTCTCAAACTTTTCGTTTACACAGTAGTAATATTCTTTGTTTCTCTCTTCATCTTTGGATTCCTATCCAATGATCCAGGACGTAATCCAGGACGTGAAGAATAAAATAAAAATTTAGTTTTTCTTGCTTGATTTTACAATTTTCTTTCCATTTTATTTTAGCTATTCCACACGTTTAACTAGGAAAAAATAATAAGGGGGTTTGCGAAAATGGAAAGAAAAAAATAGAAAGTCATCAACGGAAACGGAAAGAGAGGGATTCGAACCCTCGGTACGAATAACTCGTACAACGGATTAGCAATCCGCCGCTTTCGTCCACTCAGCCATCTCTCCCAATTGAAAAAGATAATTACTATGTTACATTACACATCAAGTAAGGATTAAAGAAAGTATTTCTTTCACATTCTTTATCGTTATTATATAATTAGCAATTCCATTTAGATGCTCGAAAGATCCAAATAGAAAGATAAATAAAGAAGACCTTCTTGCTTTTATTTTGTTCGAGGTGCCTTTTGGGCCTGGCCCGGTCAATACCCAGCCGGGCCTTTTTTTGTTCCAATGAATTCCCTTTATTTATAGGTAACATACTCTAATTCATGTAAAAATTTCCGTTCTGGGGTTTACATATACTTCTCATTTTTGTTATAATGGAAAATAATGGAAATGGAGAATGGTTTTTGATTCAAAAGAATCAATTAAGGATCTATCAATTTTTTTTTATTATGTCATTAGGCAAACCAAATTTTATATTCAAATCTAAGAAAAATTCACGAATTCTCGGTCAACGAATATTTAATGGTTCCTGTTTGTCATAAATTTTAGCTTTTTTTAGTCAAAATAGAATTTGATTTTTCAATAAAAAAGTGAGTGGAAGTTTTGATGAGATACTATACACAATCAATCAAAGGGGTAAATAAAACACAATCAAAAAGGGAAATAAGGGCTTTCTTTTCTAATTTATTTTATATTATAATATAAAATATTATAATATAAAATATAAAGGGATGAAAAAGGGTATGCAAGTACAATAAACTAAAGTTTAGTAATCCACCGGTAATTTTTTAGCCTGTTGTGTATCGTTTTGGCGGCATGGCCGAGTGGTAAGGCGGGGGACTGCAAATCCTTTTTCCCCAGTTCAAATCCGGGTGCCGCCTCATCAACAAATGAATAGAAATATCTTCTAATTTTCCCCAGTAAAACAGAATAAGGGGACTGTTTGGGTTGATTCTAAACATCTGTTCTGTTAATTTTGTAAAAGATTGGAAATCTTTGAATATAAAAAGATTATAAAGGTCGAAGCAAGACTTTCCTATTCCCTTCTACTGCTAATGTAATGTATACTCATTGGGTCTTGAATTACATCGGATAGCCGGGGGATAATTCAACTAATAGTTAGGGAAAGTCTTTTCTATTTCTATACTGTAATCTACATATATAGACTCGCGAGAATCTCTGAGTGTTCAGGCATTCAATAACTATTAGATTGAGTGAGCTTGGATAGATTTTTTATAGAAAAGAAAAAGTAAAAAAATCATTTTTTAAACCCTCGTCAAGAGTATACTATCTACCAACTCCTTCAGCTAGACAGGGGTACGCATTATATCAAATCAAATAGGAAATAAAATAAAAATATGTGATCTATTTTGACTTTGAAGGGCAAGAAAAAAGGAAAGGGCTCTATTATTTTATTACTGGACGTCCATTCCATTAGTAACATTCCTTTGTAGTGTCATTGTGTATTTTACTTGTGTTTAGTCTTTCCCCACTAGACCTATAGGATTTTTTTGATGGATAATGAGCCAGCCAAAATGGTATTTCTTTTTTTTATTCATTCAAGATTAGAAATCATATAGTAATTTTTGATTTGAAATGGCTTTATTTGAAATGGCTTTATTTGATTGGTTCATCAATAGTGTTTGGTCAGAATCCCTTTTTGACTCTGGACCCTTCATTCTACTATTATTAGTGAGCAATAATGGAATAATTCTATCATAGAGATAAGGGACATAATTCACATGGATATAGTAAGTCTCGCTTGGGCTGCTTTAATGGTAGTCTTTACATTTTCCCTTTCACTCGTAGTATGGGGAAGAAGTGGACTTTAAAAGCACTCCTAATTTAGTTTTATTGAGGAATGAAACGCTATCAATTCTTTTATAGATCTTTCTGTAAAGCATTTTTTATTTTAATTGAAATAATTTTGAAATGAAATAAAAAATATCTTCATTTCAAAATTCCATTGGATTCTATTGGAGAAATGTATTCTATAACAGTAAAACGATTATTTCAGATTCATCGGAATAAATAGATGTATCAAAGAAATAGAATTGGGTCCTACGTCAATTCTATAATATGGATTAATAATTAATAACTACATATATTGAAGATAGAGGCTAATAGAGTCTTATTTACAACTTTATCCACTACTATAACATAACACTACTAGAGAGTATGGTAAGTAAGAAATTTCTTTCTTACTTACCATACTCTCGGATCTCATAGAATACCGCGGATTATAGCCCCTTGATTTCATTTAAGACGCAAAAATAGAATACTTTTCTTTTTATTTCTTCAACTATTGATAAGAATTCAGAAGTCAAGTTTCATTTAAAGTAATTAATTGTTTTGACTGACTGTTTTTACGTAAATTATAAGTAGAAAAGCAGTAGGAACTAAAATGAACAATGCAGTAGCAATAAATGCAAGAATATTTACTTCCATAATCTCATCATTTTTTTATTTCACAATAACTCGGGATTTAATCCCATAGAGATGATAAATCTTTCACCTGTCAATTCAATGAATGCATTACCTATTGATGATCTTGAATCGGATCAATATCATGAATAACAATATCTGAGCTATTAAATTAATTCGTCGTCGAGAATTGAATAGTATAACATACGAAGATCTTTTATCCATACCGAATCCAAGATTGGATTCCCGGACCAATAAAAAACTCTTTTATTTCTCCTTATTTTCTGTTCTTTCTTTTTAGTGTAGAACCATCAAATGAAGTATCATCTAATCATGCGTCTGTTTCCATTAACTAAAAAACCCCAACAAACAATACAATCGAAGTGGAAAAAGAGAGGAATTAGCTTCTAAATTTTAATGATCCAATTTTATTTTACAAAGAAGTATGAGAAAAATGAGTCGCGGGAGAAAAAATGGAATATTCTATCAACTTCACTATTTTAGTTATTTTCATTTTTGTTTAGGGTTTGTTCTTTATTCGACCGAATCTTGAAAAAAAGAGGGGAAACCCCTTCGGAATTCAATTATGCTCCACTTCTTTCACAGAAAATAAAGAGGCGAATTGATGTACTTATTGGATCCGTCGGGACTGACGGGTCTCGAACCCGTAACTTCCGCCTTGACAGGGCGGTGCTCTAGCCTATTGAACTACAATCCCAGGGAAATAATAATAATAAGAATAGATATAATAATAATAAGAATAGATATAGCAGAAAATTTGAATAGGTATTTCTTATTTCTTAAGAACAAGAGGGCTCTACCATATGATAGTAGGTTGCCAAATTGTTGGGCCGAGCTGGATTTGAACCAGCGTAGACATATTGTCAACGAATTTACAGTCCGTCCCCATTAACCACTCGGGCATCGACCCAACGCCTAATTCATTTTAGACGTTACATAATCAACTTCCTTTCATCTCCCAGGCAGATTTGCCAAATAAATATCAAATGATATAAAATATGAAGTCCTTCTATTCTAAGTAGACTAATAGAACGACTTGACAAACAGGGATCGCTTGATATAAAATCCCACTCCTACTCCTATAGTCTTCCTATAGTCTTGAGTGTTGTTACACCCCCAGAGGGACTTGAACCCTCGTTTTCTCCGTGAAAGAGAGAGGTCGTAACCACTGGACCATAGGGGCCTATGGTCACCTTGTCCAGAAATAAACTAGAAACAGAAATACTAGATCCCGAGGACCAACCAACCTTAGGAAATAAAAAATAAATATAAACACATATAGTAGAAACACGTAGAAACATCTTTATTTCTATCATTCACAAAGCTGGGTTCGATCCACAAGATCCTTTCCTTCGC